CAACTTATCTTGCTATTTCTTCTTTTTGATCTCATTAATAATAAACATATGAAAAAAAAAGTATATGAAACCCGCCTTCGTGAATGTTCGGGCGGAAGCGGACTATTTTGTTCTTCTTAAGAAAAGGAAGATCTTATCTATCAAATCGTTGTACATTTCTATTTGAATTAGGGATTCCTCCCACATACAAAACGAATGCAAGTGGCCTTTAATTACATAAACCTTAGATCATGTATGTATTATACAATAAACATTTTTTTTTTACACTAAAGAAGGAGGATTTAAAATGCGGGATTTCAAAACATATCTATCCGCGGCACCGGTAATAAGTACTATATGGTTCGGGTCTTTAGCAGGTCTATTGATAGAGATCAATCGTTTTTTCCCAGATGCGTTGACATTCCCCTTTTTTTCATTCTAGTTATTTACACGAGAGGGTGAAAAAAAAAAGATTAGAGATAGAATTCAAAATTTGTGACTACTCCCCCCTTCCTCTTTTCTCTTTTTTTGAATTCCTCTTTTTTAGGATAAGTTAGAAAAGAGAAAGAATAAGTGGATTCAAACTTAGTGAAACTGGGACTTGGGTCCTGCCTTCAAGTAAATTAACTTTAAGTAAATTTACTTGAATCAAATTAAGAGAACAGAAGTTAAAATATGGTTAGCGCAACAGTATCATACAAGATGATAAATGAAATACTGTCCTGCAATTCTAATCTAAACTTCTAATCAAAATAGAGTTTAAAATCATTGTATTACTTATTATTTTTTAATATATTGTTTGCAACAATAAAATTTCGTGAAATTTTATTTCGAGTTAACAACTTCTATTTTTTCCTTCCTTTCTTCTTCGTTTTGGATCAAAAAAAAAGAGAAGAGTTGATTGGATAAAAAATCCAAAGGAGGTTCATGGCCAAGGGTAAAGATGCCCGAGTAAGGGTTATTTTGGAATGTACCGGTTGTGTTCGAAACAGTGTTAATAAGAAATCAACAGGCATTTCCAGATATATTACTCAAAAGAATCGACACAATACGCCTAGCCGATTGGAATTGAGAAAATTTTGTCCCTATTGTTACAAACATATGATTCACGGGGAAATAAAAAAATAAGTGGAAAAATAAGTGGAACCGACCACCTACGCGTCACCTTTACAAAGAAGATGAAAAATAACATTATAAGATATAATATGTTAATACTTAATATATATTTAATATATAAATTAAAATAAAAATCCTATTTCGTAATTCTAAATCATTATCATTTTTGATCCAATCGAACGAAATAGGATTTTCGAAATAAGGAAAATAAACAAATCATGGATAAATCTAAGCGACTTTTTCTTAAGTCCAAGCGATCTTTTCGTAGGCGTTTGCCCCCGATCCAATCGGGGGAGCGAATTGATTATAGAAACATGAGTTTAATTAGTCGATTTATTAGTGAACAAGGAAAAATATTATCTAGACGGGTGAATAGATTGACTTTAAAACAACAACGATTAATTACTATTGCTATAAAACAAGCTCGTATTTTATCTTCGTTACCTTTTCTTAGTAATGAAAAACAATTTGAAAAAAGCGAGTTGGTCGTTAAAATGACTGGTCTTAGAACCAGAAAAAAATAGGCTTACTCTTCAATTGAATCAAAATTATAATCCGAACTCAAACGTAGATTGAAAGTTTTGTTCGAAAAATTCGAAAACCCAGATTTGATTGTCGTAAGAAAAAAACGAATTTTGGAAGAAGAAATCTTTTTTTTTTATTGAATATTTTTTTTTCAGTTTCACTACTTGATCATATTATGATCATATTTGATCATATTTTATCATACTAATTTCTATTCTATCCTCTCAGAATTCATTCTCCATCGAATTCCATGTAAATCATTCCGATGGATTCTTTTCAATCTCCTTATTTTTTTTATTTTATAATGTCATTGCAAATCATATAAAGACAATTCCTATTTAATATGGCTATTTGCGCCAGTATTTTACGATTAAGAAGCAATTGTTTCTTGTGTAGATTTTTTATTAATCTACTATAACTATAGGATGCCTTATTCTCACGAATTACTGCATTCATCCGAGTAATCCACAAACGACGAAAATCTCTTTTTTGCCCATCTCTATCCCGATGGGCCGAAAGCAAAGCTCTTATGTTTTGTTGGATAATAGTTCGAGTAAGTCTTGAATGAGCTCCGCGAAAGCTTGATGCGAATAAACGAATTTTTGTTCTACGCCTTCGAGCTATATATCCTCGTCTAATTCTGGTCATTGACTAAACGAAACTTTGATGAATAACTAATTGATTTCCTTTCTTTCAGTTATTCTTGTCCCCTTAATAACAAAACGGAATCCTCCAATGTATAAAATAACAATTCCAACGGCTTTTGCTACTATAACCTTCCCAACCACAATTTTTTTCTTTTTTTCTTCTAGGCATTGTCGCCTAGAAGAAAAATTGTATTGATACTAAGTATTAAATAAAAAAAGAGTAAATAAAATAGTAAATATAAATAGAAATGGATAAATAAATCATGGGTTCCATCGTTTCTATGGTTACTTATTAAACGGTGAGGTCTTCTCTATACACCGGAGCCCCTTCCTTCATTGATTTTTTTAATCAAATAATCAATGTTATTATTAACCTGTACAGTTCACACTCTTTGGCTCTACTCATAAATTCTCTAGTAATAGGCCTTTCACAACGAAATTTATCTATACAGTAACGGTATTTAATTCTGAAGATTAGCTGATTAGCTGACCTTGTTAGTCCGTTCTTACAAGAATAGGGGTCTAATTTTTCGGCCTTTTAATTTAAATAAGATTTTCCCTGCTTAAGGTATAATCATTTACTACCAATAGGGAATTCTTTATCATTTTAAATGAAAATTTGAGGTAATTGAATTTCCACCAATAGAAAACATAAATTTAATACACAATAACAATAGAAGGGATATAATAAATCTTTTTTTAGATAGTGAAGGGGTTTTTTCTATCCTATCCATCTGTACTGATCATGGATAGTGGAAAAAATTGTTTCCTTTCTTTTGTCCTAACCCACGATCTGAACGAGTCGCACATACACCCTAGTACATGTTCCTCGCCGCTGAGGACATCCCCCAAGAGCGGGGGATTTGGTGACATTTCTGATTGGCTGTCTTGTGTTTCTAATAAGTTGTTTAATAGTTGGCATATTGAATTGTATGCATAATGGGCTGGTTTAGATCGATCCTAACCGGAAGATTATGAGTTATTTATGAATTATTTCTAATAATATTAATAGAAGATTATTAGAATATTAAACCCGAGTAATAAAATCTCAAATTGTTTGTGTAATTTGCGTGAAATTACTGTTATTTTTTATGAAACTGCTACAAGATCAACAATTCCATGAGCTTGGGCTTCTGTTGCTGACATAAAAACATCCCTTTCCATGTCTTCGGATACGACCCATAAGGGTTTGCCCGTTCTTAATGCATAAACCCGTGTGAGGATTTCGCGCAGTTTCAGTAGTTCTTCTGCTTCCAGGACAAATTCTCCTGTTTGTGCCTCATAAAAACCGGCAATAGGTTGATGGATCATTACCCTGATGATATAAGATAATAAAAGATTATTCTATCCCGAATTAGAAGGTGACGAGAAGAGATAAAGAATAATAAGAAAAAGGCTAGAATTGAACAACCGTACAGGCATTGTTTGCGGATTGCATACGGCTTCAGACTGGAATTCACTTTTCCCTTTCGTCGAAGAAAAATATAGAGTTTACGAGGCTCAGATTGGTAAATGATCCAATAACCGCCCTTCCCTTGTGAGTAGTTAAAAAATACTACGGTGGCTCCGTTGCTTTATTTCATCGGTAATTTAGCAATCCCAAAGTTTCTTTTTTTTTTTTCAAATAAAAAAATACTGAAAAAAGAATAAAATCTTTTTCTTTGTACTCTTTCATAACTCATAAGACAAATAGTGTTAAGAGCCCCTCGATGTGAAAACAAAAAGGTTTGTAACGCTGAAAAAGAACCCCGATGGAAAAGATAAAATCGGAAATCCCCTTACTATCTCATACTATTCTTTCGATATAGAATCGAATATTAAATTACAAAAAACAAGAAAAAAATTTCTTATATCGAATTCGAAATGCCATGCTATTATTACTTAATATTCATTCATATTTCATATGGCGAAGGCATAGTTTTCTTTGTTCTTTCAAATAAAAAACTCATTGGCGCCAAGCGTGCGGGAATGCTAGACGTTTAGTAATTTTTCCGCCGACCAGGATAAAAGATCCCATTGAAGCGGCCAATCCCATACATACTGTCTGTACATCTGGTCGCACAAATTGCATAGTATCATAGATAGCTATTCCAGGTATTACCCATCCGCCAGGAGAGTTTATAAACAAATACAAATCTTTAGTTTCACTCTCCATACTGAGATATACCATAAGACCAATAAGTTGATTTGCGATCTCGCTATCAACATCTTGACCTAAAAAAAGTAATCTCTCTCGATAAAGTCGATTGATTAGGATAAAATTATATCTCTTAGAAACCGTACATGCATCTTTTGCTGCATACGGTTCAACAAAAGTCGCGAAAAAAAACAATCAATGTGTAGCTTCCAGTTCTCCTGTTTTTGATAGTGAGTACTTTCTAACTTCTCTTCTAATGAAGAGGTTGTTCTTCCATTTTTTTTTTTTCAAGAAAGAGGGGTTTTGACCCGTTTACCTATATGTTTACCTATATAATTCATTAAATTAAACTTATCAAATTAACTTCTCATTGATGTATTCTTTCATCGAGATCTAATTCCAATCACGATGACATTTTCTTGTTCCTGAATGGGTTTCTTTAATTCTTCTTTAGGTTTGTGCTCTACTCCGTGTAAAGATCTGTCCGAATTTGGATTTGCCCGTATAGGGCAAATGCCCCAAGACTCCGTCTTTTTGTTACAACTTTTTTTTAATTCATAGGACGGTTTCTGCCACAAATATTTGACGTATTTGGCCTATTATTCGATTGATTATGAGTAGCGATTGGAAACTACTCCTATTTCTATTTTCCTATTTCTATTTATAAATAAATAAGTAGTAATGAGAGATATATTAGTAATTGGTTTTTTATAAACGGAGCCTGGATACTTCAGTTTTTTTGGCCAACTAAGCTAACCATAAATTATTCTAATTGATGATATTAATCTGGATACCCCCAAAACATAGATGAACTTCACGCTCCAAATTTTTTATAATTAAATAAATCTTTCTTGGGTGAAACAGAGGATCTCTCGATCGGGGGAGAGAACGGGAAAATCCCGTATGACCCAATATATCTGACAAGGCGCACTATACGTCAATCCAAATTGAATCGTCTTCCCCAGGATTTCTAAAAGGCACTTTTGGAACACCAATAGGCATGAAATGAAAGCAAAAAATAAGTACTATAGTTCACTTTGATGTGAAAGCGTAAGAATGAATTTATTGTCTTAATAATATTGGCCTTTATCATATGTTATGCGTGGATTCGGTAAGTTCATAAAAATAAAGGAAGACAAAGTAATAAAGTCAAATTCTTACTAATAGCTCCCTTGAATAATGAATAAATCTGTATGCAGTTGTTCATAGAAAATGGGGTCAATCCCCCATTGCGTATTGGTGCTTATCGGGTATAGAATAGATCTGCTTCTCCGTATTTCTACAAACAGAATTGTTACATTGTTTGCTATTAAAAGAATAGAAAAAATAAGAATCCTTTCTCAGAGATAATCCAATGAAAAAAGGGGGGGTCTATAACATAGTTTTTTTCCAGTGCAATAAAGTTACATAGTGTCTATTTTTCGTTGATAAAGGGGTATTCTATGGGTTTGCCTTGGTATCGTGTTCATACTGTCGTATTGAATGATCCCGGTCGTTTGCTGTCTGTCCATATAATGCATACAGCTTTGGTTGCTGGTTGGGCCGGTTCGATGGCTCTATATGAATTAGCCGTTTTTGATCCCTCTGACCCTGTTCTTGATCCAATGTGGAGACAGGGTATGTTCGTTATACCCTTCATGACTCGTTTAGGAATAACCAATTCATGGGGTGGTTGGAGTATCACAGGAGGAACTATAACAAATCCGGGTATTTGGAGTTATGAAGGTGTGGCTGGAGCGCATATTGTCTTTTCGGGCTTGTGCTTCTTGGCAGCTATCTGGCATTGGGTATATTGGGATCTAGAAATCTTTTGTGATGAACGTACCGGAAAACCCTCTTTGGATTTGCCCAAGATTTTTGGAATTCATTTATTTCTATCAGGAGTGGCTTGTTTTGGGTTTGGCGCTTTTCATGTAACCGGATTGTATGGTCCTGGAATATGGGTGTCTGATCCTTACGGACTAACCGGAAAAGTACAATCTGTAAATCCAGCGTGGGGTGTGGAGGGTTTTGATCCTTTTGTTCCGGGAGGAATAGCCTCTCATCATATTGCAGCGGGGACGTTGGGCATATTAGCGGGCCTATTTCATCTTAGTGTCCGTCCGCCTCAACGTCTATACAAAGGATTACGTATGGGAAATATTGAAACCGTCCTTTCCAGCAGTATCGCTGCTGTCTTTTTTGCAGCTTTTGTTGTTGCTGGAACCATGTGGTATGGTTCAGCCACTACCCCCATTGAATTATTTGGTCCGACTCGTTATCAATGGGATCAAGGATACTTCCAGCAAGAAATATATCGAAGAGTTGGCGCTGGGCTAGCCGAAAATCAAAGTTTATCCGAAGCTTGGTCTAAAATTCCTGAAAAATTGGCTTTTTATGATTACATCGGTAATAATCCGGCAAAAGGTGGATTGTTCAGAGCAGGAGCAATGGACAATGGGGATGGAATAGCTGTTGGGTGGTTAGGTCATCCTATCTTTAGAGATAAAGAAGGGCGTGAACTTTTTGTACGTCGTATGCCTACTTTTTTTGAAACATTTCCAGTTGTTTTGGTAGACGGAGACGGAATTGTTAGAGCCGATGTTCCTTTTAGAAGGGCAGAATCGAAGTATAGTGTCGAACAAGTAGGTGTAACTGTTGAGTTTTATGGTGGCGAACTTAATGGAGTTACTTATAGTGACCCCGCTACTGTGAAAAAATATGCTAGACGTGCTCAATTGGGTGAAATTTTTGAATTAGATCGTTCTACTTTGAAATCGGATGGTGTTTTTCGTAGTAGTCCAAGGGGTTGGTTTACTTTTGGACATGCTTCGTTTGCTCTTCTCTTCTTCTTTGGACACATTTGGCATGGTGCTCGTACCTTGTTCAGAGATGTTTTTGCCGGTATTGATCCAGATTTAGATGCTCAAGTGGAATTTGGAGCATTCCAAAAATTGGGAGATCCAACTACAAGAAGACAAGTAGTCTGAATTTTCTTTTTGTAATTTGACATGGGGTACTGGAAACATCTTGATTTGAATAGTCGTCTTTTCCTTGAATCTTGCTCTTTTTTTATCCGGGGGAGGATCCCTAATAAACAGATATGGAAGTTATAATTGTAAACCGCGATCGAATCTATGGAAGCATTGGTTTATACATTCCTCTTAGTCTCGACTCTAGGAATAATTTTTTTCGCTATCTTTTTTCGAGAACCGCCTAAAGTTCCAACTAAAAAGATGAAATGATTTTTTATTATCTTAGTTGAAGTAAAGAGCCTCCCAATATTGGGAGGCTCTTTACTTCAACTAGTCCCCATGTTCCTCGAATGGATCTCTTAATTGTTGAGAGGGTTGCCCAAAAGCAGTATATAAGGCGTACCCGGTAAAACTTACAAGTAAACCAGATATAGAGATAGCGACCAGGGTTGCTGTTTCCATTATTATAGAATTTCAAGACCATAATGGGTCTATGATAAGATCATTTATTTACAACGGAATGGTATACAAAGTCAACAGATCTCAATTAATACAAAATAGGATTTATGGCTACACAAAATGTTGAGAGTAGTTCTAGATCTGGTCCAAGACGAACTATTGTAGGGGATTTATTGAAACCATTGAATTCGGAATATGGTAAAGTAGCTCCTGGATGGGGAACTACTCCTTTGATGGGTATCGCAATGGCTCTATTTGCGATATTCCTATCTATTATTTTAGAGATTTATAATTCTTCCGTTTTACTAGATGGAATTTCAATGAATTAGATGTACAAGGACCGCTAAGTCCTAACTTTTCAATACAAAGTGAAGCGTTTTGATCTGAGATTTTTTTTAGCCCATTCTATTCTATTTTGGTAGTTCGATCGTGGAATTTCTCTTTCTTTCTGTATTTTTGGAATATGAGTGTGCGACTTGTTATAATGGATCCTATTGATAGTACAGAGAATGGACCTGTCATCTTGATATAGATTGTTTTTTACCTCGTCAGATATTTATTCTAGTATCTGAAGCACGGAATATATGAAATCGATTACGAAGTTTTAGAACTATGATTCATACTTAATGTTCATATCTTTCGACCCGACTCAAAAAAAAATTCAATTCAAAGAGTTAGTTTCAACTCAAAGAGCTAGAAGGTATAAATTCAAAGATTTTTCTTCTTTCAAACTCTTTGTCTATGCTTTTTTGATCAAAGGGCAAACCCTTCTGTGGATTTTTAGTTACTATATTTCTTCAACGCATTGAATAAGTGATGATATAACGATTCTTACTCAGGGAATCTTAGGTTTAGTTTGAAGGGTTTATTGAATCATCGTGGGTCTAGCATGAATCTGAGGTTTCTTTCTATCGAGTTTAGGATCTTAACAAGAAAATTCCTATCAATAATAAAGACAACAACAGTAAGGCTGCATTACATACAAATCAAAATACCAAAAAAATAGAGAATATAGAAGATTCAAGAGGCCTGTAAAGAGCAACACTAAGAGATCAAAGAGCCGACTTGAAATTTTGGCATTATAACCACAAGAAAGAGTTGCCGGATTAGTGTTTTTTCGTATCGTAATCTTCAGCAAAGATTGTTGAATCATAGAATTAAGAAGTTTTTATTACACATATCCGTTTCAACTAATATTTTGGTGTTTCTGTTTGAGCTGTACGAGATGAAATTCTCATATACGGTTCTCAGAGGGGGAGTCTTCCCGGTTTACCTATCTCAATAAAGTCTATGATTGGTTCGAAGAACGCCTCGAGATTCAGGCGATTGCAGATGATATAACTAGTAAATACGTTCCCCCTCATGTCAACATATTTTATTGTTTAGGAGGAATTACGCTTACTTGTTTTTTAGTACAAGTAGCTACGGGGTTTGCTATGACTTTTTACTATCGTCCGACCGTTACTGAGGCTTTTGCTTCTGTTCAATACATAATGACTGAAGCTAACTTTGGTTGGTTAATTCGATCAGTTCATCGATGGTCGGCAAGTATGATGGTCCTAATGATGATCCTGCACGTATTTCGTGTGTATCTCACCGGTGGCTTTAAAAAACCTCGTGAATTGACTTGGATTACAGGTGTGGTTCTTGCTGTATTGACCGCATCTTTTGGCGTAACTGGGTATTCTTTACCCTGGGACCAAATAGGTTATTGGGCAGTCAAAATTGTAACAGGTGTTCCGGAAGCTATTCCTGTAATAGGATCGCCTTTGGTGGAGTTATTACGTGGGAGTGCTAGTGTAGGACAATCTACTTTGACTCGTTTTTATAGTTTACATACGTTTGTATTACCTCTTCTTACTTCCGTATTTATGTTAATGCACTTTTCAATGATACGTAAGCAAGGCATTTCTGGTCCTTTATAGAGAATATAGATCATAGATAGTTGTAATCAATCATTACATTAATCGTTTGGGGGAGGAAGATATAGTATTTCATTGCTATAAATATGGATTATTAAAAAAAAAAAAAATAAGCCATATATTTGGATATTTTCCTTCAACTCCAAAAAAAAAATTGAATTTCTTTTTTTTTATTTTATTTGACATGAATAGTTGAAGCGAATTCTCCTAAGATAAAAATGGATTATGGGAGTGTGTGACTTGGACTATTGATTTAGCCGTGCAGATATGCCTTTATCCGCCACATTGGAATTCACAATCAAATGTGTCTTTGTTCCAACAACTGCGAAAGCCCCATACAATACAGAGGGTAGGCTGGTTCGCTCGAAGAGAATCTTTTCTATGATCAAACCCCAATCATCTTGTGCATGAAGAGGCTCCGTAAAATCCAGTCGAATAAGTGATGTGGTAGAATCCATATTCTATTTTAGCTATTTTACCTAATATTTAGTTTTACAGATTTCATTTACTTATTTTAATAGTATGGAAATGCAGCCATTTCCTTTGCATCGACTCGATTTACGATACTATCGGAGTGAAAGAAGGGATCTACAGAATGCCAGAGGCTAAACTATATTCGTAACAAGTAAATCCTTTGTATGTAAAAAGTCTCGATATTTTTTGGAGATGGAGATAAGCCAATCGAAAGGTCTGAGACGGCCCAAAAAGCGGATCACCTTTGTAGGCATACTTGGGTATTGAGCATTTACCTGTAAGAACCGAATTCCTTGCAATGGATGATTGCAACTCTGGAAAAAAGAATTTAGTCAACTTTTTATTACATAAAATGATTACATAAAATCATTCATCTATGTGTAGATAGGGATAACATATGGATTTTATAACATCTAGACATATAAATTTTTAGACATATATATTTTTATAGGGATGCTTTTGGCTCGTTTGATTATTGCTCGAGCTGGATGATGAAAAATCATCATGTCCGGTTCTTTCGGAGGATGGATCTATGAATTCACCTATCCCAATAACAAAAAAACCTGACTTGAATGATCCTGTATTAAGAGCTAAATTGGCTAAAGGAATGGGTCATAATTATTACGGAGAACCCGCATGGCCCAACGATCTTCTATATATTTTTCCAGTAGTAATCTTAGGTACTATTGCATGTAATGTAGGATTAGCGGTTCTAGAACCATCAATGATTGGTGAACCTGCAGATCCATTTGCAACTCCTTTGGAAATATTACCTGAATGGTATTTCTTTCCCGTATTTCAAATACTTCGTACAGTACCAAATAAGTTATTGGGTGTTCTTTTAATGATTTCAGTACCTGCGGGATTATTAACAGTACCCTTTTTGGAGAATGTTAATAAATTCCAAAATCCATTTCGTCGTCCAGTCGCGACAACCGTCTTTTTGATTGGTACTGTAGTGGCCCTTTGGCTAGGTATTGGAGCAACATTACCTATTGATAAATCTTTAACTTTAGGTCTTTTTCAAATTGATTCAATTATAAAATATCACGACATGTGTATCTAGGGAATAGTCACTTCAAAGTGAATTCTCCCTAGATAAACAATCTATTCAATGTTAAAAAAAAAGGCGCAAATAAATCCATTGGATTTAAAATGGATTCTTTGGTAAATCAATTGCGAAATGCTTTTCTCTTTCTAAAATGTCTAATATATGTTTTACGTCGTTTATGCGAAAATATTCAATTTTCATAAGATCTTCTTGGCTCTTATTCAAAAGGTCCAATAATGTATGTATATTGGACCTTTTCAGGGAATTATAGATCTTCGGAGTCAATTCTAATTGGTCAATAAAAATATATTTCAATGCGAGTTCTTCTTTATTTTTTTTTAGTTTAAGTTTAGCCAATCTATCATGAAAAGTAAAAAGAGGTAAAGTAAGCTTGTGCTGATTTTTTTCTAAATGCGCGTTTTCTTCTTCTGCATGTAGAAAAAGAATAAATAAATCAATCAAAGTTCGAGAGGCTTCATGAAGTGCTTCTTTAGGAGTTAAACTTCCATTTGTCCATATTTCCAGAAAAAGTATCTCTTGCTTTTCATTCCCGTTTCCATAAGAATGAACACTATGATTTGCATTTTTAACAGGCATGAATACAGCATCTAGAGGGTAACTTTCATCTTGAAAATTATTTGGCGGTTTTAGACGATAACCGCGACTCCTCTCGATTTGTAATTCAATACGCAAATCAATAGGTTCGGTTAGCTTAGCTATATACTGTTTATTATCAATGATTTCCACAGCAGGTGGTAGGATGATGTCTTGAGCAGTTACATACCCAGGGCCTTTGACACAAATAGATGCGTTACGAGTTCCATACAAATTACTTCTCAATACAATTTCTTTTAAATTCATTAAAATTTCATGTACTGATTCTTGAATACCTGCTATAGTAGAAAATTCGTGTGCTGTTTTTTGAGATTTGAATTTTGCACATGTGATACATGTTCCTTCTATTTCTCCAAGCAAAGCTCTTCGCATCGCAATGCCTATTGTGTCGGCTTGACCTTTCATAAGTGGAGACAGAATAAAACGTCCATAATAAAGACGCTTACTGGTGGCTCTTGATTCAACACACTTCCACTGTAGTGTCCGAGTAGATATTGTTACTTTCTCTCGAACCATAATAATCTTATTATTTTTTTTTTATCAAATGATTGAATTATTTATTTCTCTTGAAATCTCTTCAATGTTTATTTTTACACGCGTCTTTTTTTCGGGGCTCTGCAGCCATTATGTGGCATAGGAGTTACATCCCGGACGAAACTTAATAGTATACCACTTCTGCGAATAGCTCTTAATGCTGCATCTCTTCCGAGACCAGGACCTTTTATCATAACTTCTGCTCGTTGCATACCTTGATCCACTACTGTTCGAATAGCAATTCCTGCTGCAGTTTGAGCAGCAAATGGAGTCCCCCTTCTTGTGCCTCTGAACCCACAAGTACCAGCGGAGGACCAAGAGATTACTCGACCCCGGACATCTGTAACGGTCACAATAGTATTGTTGAAACTTGCTTGAACATGGATAACTCCTTTTGGTATTTTACGCGCATTCCTACGTGAAGCACTACGTCCATTCCTGCGTAAACCAATTCTCGGTAAAGGTTTTGGCATATTTTATCATCTTATAAATAGAAGTCATAGGTTTATGGATATATCCATTTTGTGTCAAAATAGATCTTTTTATTTTTATTTGTACATTGGATCCTTTAGGGAGTTCCCGTTTACAAAGATTATCCTTGTCTTTGTTTATGTCTGGGATTGGAGCAAATTACTATAATTCGTCCCCGTCTCCGTATCAGTCGGCATTTTTCACAAATTTTACGAACAGAAGCCCTTATTTTCATATTTGTCATTCCTTAATTTTAAATATACATACTTTTTTTTGAAGAAAAGAAGTTTCTTTCAATTTTGAAATCTTGAATTGTATCCCTATGAAAATGAAAGGAATTTTGAAGTTCAAAAAAACTATCTAATCATTTGAATCTTTCTTGCGGAGTCTGTAAATTAGATACCGTCTGGTTGAAACAGAATTACTTACTTCCATTTTGACCCTATCCCCCAGTAATATATGTATAAAACCACGTCAGGTCTTTCTCGAAACATAACCTAAAATTGGGTCTTTATTATCTAAATGAATCTGGGAACATACCATTAGAAAGTGATTCAGTAATTTAACCTTCCCGAATCCTCTTTTGTTCTTTCATTCCATCTAAACGCCTCTTGAAGTATCAACTAATGTAGGAGGAATGTTATTATAAACCTGTTCCCCCCTTTTTTCACAAATAGAAAGCCCGGATACAATTTTGAAAAGATTACCATATATAACACAAGATTTCTCCACCGATTCTTTCTAGTCGAGCTTCTCGGTCTGTCATTATACCCCGAGAAGTAGAAAGAATTACAACCCCCATCCCGCCCAAAATTTTAGGAATTTGTTGATAGTTAGAATAGATTCGTAAACCGGGTCGACTGATCCGCTTTAAATTTAGACTTGTTTTATATGGTCCTTTTCTATTCCTTCTATGCCGTAGAGTTAAAACCAAAAAATTGTTGTTGCCTTTCCGGTGTTTCCTCGCGTTTTCAATAAAACCCTCTCGTAAAAGTATTTTAGTAATGTGTTCCGTGGTGTTAGTAGATCTTATTCGAACGCTTCCTTTTCTATCCATGTCAGCATTTCGTATAGAGGTTATTATGTCAGCAATAGTGTCCCTACCCATGATAAACTAAAATTATTGTTGCTCCCTAATTTGGATATAATCAACATATTCATTTTTTTTTTTCTTTTTTTTTTTTTTTTTATGTTTTATTTTATGAAAGAATTTTATTTTTCTTAAAGGTATATGCGTGAAATAAATCTATTAATTAATTTGAATTAAATCCAGTTCATTCAACTATTCTAACTATATCACGGTCTAATCTTAAATGTTATCTTTCGTCTTATATTTTATATTATATGTTTTATCTTATAATACTTCAGGTGCTAATGAAACTATTTTAGTAAAATTTAACTGTCTCAATTCTCGGGCAATCGCACCAAAAATGCGAGTTCCTTTTGGATTTCCTTCTTGATCAATGACAACTGCAGCATTGTCATCATATCGTATTATCATACCGTTGTCCCGTTTGAGGTCTTTACAGGTACGTACAATTACAGCTCTGATCACTTCTGATCTTTCTAGAGGTGAATTTGGTACTGCTTCTTTGATTACAGCAACAATAACGTCACCAATATGAGCATATCGGCGATCACTAGTCCCTAGGATTCGAATGCACATCAATTCTCGGGCTCCGCTGTTATCTGCTACATTCAAATGGGTCTGAGATTGGATCATATCATTTTGTTATTTCAATGCAAAGGAAAAAAAAGAAATATTATTTGTTAAAAAAAAAGAAACTTGCAATTTTTTTCATCTCCAAGACCCTTTTATTTTAGTTTAATTCTATATTCCTATCCCGAAATAATGAATTGAGTTCGTATAGGCATTTTTGACGCTGCTATTGAAATAGCCTTTCTGGCTATATTTTCTGCTACTCCGCTCATTTCATAAAGTATTCTTCCTGGTTTAACAACAGCTACCCAATATTCGGGAGATCCTTTCCCCGAACCCATACGTGTTTCCGTGGGTCTTACGGTAATAGGTTTGTCGGGAAAAATACGTACCCATATTTTTCCACCGCGGCGCGCATTTCGTGTCATTGCCCGACGCCCTGCTTCTATTTGTCGAGATGTAATCCAAGTGGGTTCAAGTGCTTGAAGAGCATATCTACCAAAAGAAATACGATTACCTCGATAAGATATTCCTTTCATCCTTCCTCTATGTTGTTTACGAAATCTGGTTCTTTTGGGGTTATAGTTGATGGTTGTTTCTCAATTCCATCTCTACTGCAAAACTGGACATGAGAGTTTCTTCTCATCCAGCTCCTCGCGAATGAAATGATTAAAAAAATATACATTTAAAAAATATACATAGAGTTGATGAATAGTATACTGAATGGTGGGATCCTTTCAGATTTCATCTAAATTATTTATTGTTAATTTATTTATTGTTATTGGAAATTTGTATATTTTATTTTTAGTTTTATTTAGTTTTTTAACTAAAACTAAATAACTAAAGTATAAACTTTTTGTTTTTTTTTTTTTTTTATTATTATTATTATTTAATATATTTAGTATATTTATTTAATATTATTTATAATATTATTTAGTATATTTATTTAATATTATTTATAATATTATTTAGTATATTTATTTAGTATATTTATTATGATATCAAAATGATATCAGATCGTTTAACAATAACATAAAAATCTTCGCGGGCGAATATTTACTCTTTCAATGTTTTCTTCATTTATAAGGTTAACCCATTAACTCTCAGAATAAATGGATTGTTCCCTGGTGCATTTCGCCATCCCCTCTAATGAATCATTAAGATTCATTTTCAATAGGATCTTATGTATTCACAGGTTCCGTCGTTCCCATCACTTCTCGATTACTGGTTAGGTCTTAATTGTACAATGGAGCCCTAATGAAAATTCTTCTTGAGTCAATTTTCTCAGTCTTTCTTGACTTGAGGCTCTTGATTTTTTTTCTATGAATATGAACAGATTCATTTAATTATAGATCAATCGGTAATGATGCTTTATTACATTGGCTTTTATATGAGATGACTCATAGACCTTACATATTGGTATTGGAATTTTATATCATTGATATGTTTTTTCTCTCTTTCTCTCACCTTTCCGTTTATCTGCAAAATTGTAATTTTGCTTTCCAATTAATAATCTAATTCATTTAGCTTTTCTTATTTAGCTTTTCTTTATGTAAAAATAAGATTTCAGTTGCTACAATGATATGATTAATATATCATATCTTGCTTCTTTTATTTGGATCTAGATAATGCGAAGCGATGAGTTGGTTATTCGTTCTATACTTATTAGTTCATAGTTAGGGGTCAGTCCATTTTTTTTAATCCTTACCTTAAAAAAAACCAACGAGTCGCACACTAAGCATAGCAATTATATCCAATTCTTAACCTAATTTTCTATTTTATTCAACCCTATAGAATTAGAATTGCTTTTTTTGTTCAATCAAAACAAAAAAAAAGAATGAAAGAGGTTGCCATTTTTTGTTCTTTCAATGGATCGAACATAAAGACAAGTTAAGTAAGGGGCTACTATTCCTCATTTCCAAATGTCCAAATTTTTATGCCTAATACCCCATAAATCGTTATAACTTTATAGGAACAATACTCAATTTTAGCTCGAATGGTTTGGAGAGGAACCCTACCTTCTCTAATCCATTCAACGCGTGCAATTTCTTTTCCGTCAAGACGCCCTGCAATTTGTATTTGAATTCCTTTTATATTAGCCTGTTCGGTCAATTCAATAGCTTTTTTCATTGCTTTGCGAAACGGGACTCTATTCTTTAATTGTCCGGCTATAAATTCTGCAAGAATATTAGGGTGCCTGTAGGGCTTTTTAATTCTTTTAATAGAAATGTTGAGCTTTTGGTTCACACAATTAAGTTCTTTTTGTATATTTAGCTCTAATTCTTCGAGTTTTTTACTTTTAGGTTTAGCTTCTATTAATAATTTTGGGAATCCCATATATATTATAACCTGAATCACATCAATTCGTTTTTGAATCTTTATACGTGAAATTCCCTCAACACCAGAAGAAAGTTTCATATCTTTTTGTACATAATTCTTGATACAGTTCCTTATTTTTTGATCTTCTTGTAGACCCTCAGAATAATTTTTTGGTTGTGCAAACCAAAGAGAATGATGACCTTGGGTTGTACCAAGTCTGAAACCAAGTGGATTTATTTTTTGTCCCATAATCCCTCACTACTATACATATCATGACATGTTATATCCGTGGATTTTTTTTCTTTATCCCCCCCCCCGATTTTTTTAAACAAATGGTAAATTATATTTTTCATATTTTTTATATTCTTCATATAATTCTTCAGATAAGGATATATCTTTCAGTACAATAGTTATATGACAAGTCGGTCTTTTTATTAGAGAATTGCGCCCTCGAGCTCGAAGTTTTAGTTTTTTTACAGTAGTACCCTCGTTGACTTCGGCTTTACTAATGACTAAATTCGCTTCGTTGAAGCCCATATTGTGACTAGCATTCGCCGCTGCAGAATAAACTAATTTAAAAATGGGATAACATGCTTGATAAGGCATGAGCTCGAGTATCATAAGTGTTTCCTCATAG